CGGGAGATGGAGAAAGATACAAAACTATATATCTATCTTTTCTATATTTGAATTTGATTGTATACGTAAGACGAAATTCGTCTTATTTGCCTAATTTCACGAAAGGAAGAACTCACGCTTTTATCTTGTTGATAGAGACTTCTTAACTAGTAAGCGGGAATCCAGGTAAAAAAAGAGTTATCCGCAACTTTTGATTCTTTCTACAATTAGATCTTAGGTCACCAAAGAAAAGTCCATTCTTATTTACTTTACTTTGATTCCGATAAGCTAATTACTTGTTTGCTACAAATAAAATAATTGAACTTAGCGCGCTCTACTTGATTGAATTGGAATTCAAAGGAAAGAAGGCGTGGAGCTTAAATAGCTCACTCAGAACGCTTTTTAAAAGATTACGTGGTACGATTAGGTCGAATAAGCCCTTCTGAAATAAATATTCAGCCCCTTGTGAACCTTCGGGTACTGTTTTATTCAATGTTTGTTCAATTACTCTTTTACCCGCAAATGCAATGTAGGAATTGGGTTCGGCAATAATGATATCTCCCAACATACCAAAACTAGCTGTTACCCCCCCAGTAGTAGGAGATGTAAGGATTGATACATAAAATAACTTTTTATTTGATTGATAATCATATAAAGCAGACGATATTTTAGCCATTTGCATCAAGCTCAAACTTCCTTCTTGCATGCGCGCCCCCCCCGAAGCGCACACTATAATAAGAGGTAGAAATTGATTGGTAGCGTACTCAATCAAACGGGTGATTTTCTCCCCCACTACGGATCCCATACTACCCCCCATAAACTGAAAATCCATAACCCCAATTGCTACGGGAATACCATTTAATTGACCTACGCCCGTTTGAACAGCCTCAGTTAATCCTGTCTTTCTTTGATAAGAATCAATACGATCTTTATAAGGTTCCTCCTCCGAATGAAATCCAATGGGATCCAGAGAGACCATGTCTTCGTCCATAGGATCCCAAGTACCGGGGTCGATCAAAACTTCGATTCTTTCTGAACTACTCATTTTCAAATGATATCCACATTGTTCACAAATATTCATTTTTGATTTCAAAAATTTCTTATAATTTAATCCATAACAATTTTCGCATTGAACCCACAAATGCCTGTATTTTTGAGTTGCATCGAGATCATTAGACCTTTCTCTTAGAGTTAAATCACCACTCTTCGCGCGGGTTCGTATATTGGACCTCCCACTTTCACTACTAGTTCTACGTTTATCAAAAACGCACCTAGAAATGTAACTGTCACTACTATCACTTACAATGGACGTATCAATACAGATTTGAGACTGAAGATAACTGTCAATGCAACCAGCAATGTGATTATTCCAATCAGATTGAGTATCGTACATATAACGATTGTATAAGGAATCTTCACTCGTAGATCCATTATTCATATAACTAGAATTGCGATAACTAGAAAAATCATTTTCGAGTTCACTCAGCAAAGAATGGTCGTTTTCAATCTCAAAAATCTGATTTTCAATATCAAAATAAATAGAATAACTGTCTCCATTACTATCCCTAACTAAAAAGGTCTCATCAGAGATGAAATTCCGAATGTCTTTGGCGCCAAATAAATGATCGACATTACTGTAACTAGAATTGTCACGACCCCCCCAACTATGAATGTTTTTAACCCTACCTTTTCGATTCGGATCTTCACTTTCACTAGTATTTTTATTTTCAATAGGACCAAGATTGTCCGTTGATTTCTTTATCCCATACCCGCGTTCTAACTCCTTCTTAAACACCATCGAATTAAACCACCATCTTTCCATAGAGTTTTCTTGCCCCCGATTTGCATAAAAATACAATAGATGAATAGTCATTCGATCCACAATTCTTGATTTTTCTTTGAATATCTTATTTCCTATCAGACTAAGCATAGAAATTCAATCACTACTAAATAATAAATAATTAATTTAAGAATAATAAGAAGTGTGAAAAAGGATTCTCTTTTGTTTTGTGGGAATCCGGGGGTAAGACTTCACTATATATGAATATGATGGAATCCCTTTTCATTCTAAATTAAATAGAATGATAAAAAGTGGTTTTTCCTATGTCTTCGCATCGAACAAAAAAAAGAAATATTTGTTCTCTCCTAGAAATAATTTTTTCGTAAAATCTCGGCTAATAACTAACTAATAACAAGTAATAAATTAAGGTTCTATTCCAACACGGAATGAAAAAGACAATATACAGGATGGGTCGAAAGATTTGTGATACTTCGCTTGATTCAGGGAAACTACAGGATATATAAAGAATATACCAATCCTAAGGATCCATAGGTTTAATTGTGGATCCAAGACAACAATAGAAACATTTGAGTCTTAGATTTTCTATTTCAAATCGTCTATATCTAGAGATATATGTATTTATAAAAGACATGCAATAGAATCTTTGTATTTGTATTCGGCTCAATCCTTTTAGTAAAAGATTGGGCCGAGTTTAATTGCAATTCAATTAAGATTAAGAGA